AACTTGGGTTACCGGTGTAGTTCTGGGTGTATTGACTGCATCTTTCGGTGTAACTGGTTATTCCTTACCTTGGGACCAAATTGGTTATTGGGCAGTTAAAATTGTGACAGGCGTACCTGATGCCATTCCGGTAATAGGATCACCCTTAGTAGAGTTATTACGAGGAAGTGCTAGTGTGGGTCAATCCACTTTGACTCGTTTTTATAGTTTACACACTTTTGTATTACCTCTCCTTACTGCCGTATTTATGTTAATGCACTTCTTAATGATACGTAAGCAAGGTATTTCAGGTCCTTTATAAATATAATGAAGACAGATCATAGATATTTGTAATTGATCATATATCATATATTATTTCGGAAAGGAACAATAGTATCTCATTGCTACAAATATGGATTATTGAAAAATAAGACATGTTATTTGGATATTTCTCTTCAACTCTGAAGTATTGTATTATTTATTTGATACTTTGATATGAATAGTTGAAGTAGATTCTCCGAAGAGAAGATGGATTATGGGAGTGTGTGACTTGAACTATTGATTAGGCCGTGCGTATATATGATTTTATCCGCCACATTGAAATTCAAAAACAAATGTGTCTCCGCGTCCAATCACCGTGCGAGTTACCCCACGTGGCGGAAGATAGGCTGGTTCGCTTGAGGAGAATCTTTTCCATGATCATACCCGAATCCATGTCATGCATGAACAGGCTCCGTAAGATCCCGTAAAATAGGTGATGTGACATAATCTATATTATGTTCTATCTATTCTACTTACTTATTTATAGTTTATAGTATGGAAATGCATCCATTTCCTTTGCATCCATCGAGATACATCATACTATCGGAGTGAAATAAGGGATCTAAGGAAAAAGAAAGGCTAAACTTTATTAGTAACAAGTAAATTCTTTTCATTTAAGAAGACTCACGATATTGTGAGAAAAAATACGAATGACAAGATATGAGATAATCCAAAAAGCACTTGATCATGATCAAATTTGTAAGCCGACGTGGATATTGAGCATTTACCTGTAAGAACTTAATTCTTGCCAATGAATTGATTGTTGTAACTCCGAAATATAGAGTTCGGTAAATATTTTCTTACATAGAGTCATTATATACATGTGGATATGGCGGAAATACAGATTTGATATAGATCTATTTCTGTCATTTCTTTAATTTGATTCTTGCTCGAGCCGGATGATGAAAAATTCTCATGTCCGGTTCCTTCGGGGGGTGTATCCATAAGAATTCACCTATCCCAATAACAAAGAAACCTGACTTGAATGATCCTGTATTAAGAGCTAAATTGGCTAAAGGGATGGGACATAATTATTACGGAGAACCCGCATGGCCCAATGATCTTTTATATATTTTTCCAGTAGTTATTTTGGGTACTATAGCATGTAACGTAGGTTTAGCGGTCCTAGAACCCTCAATGATTGGTGAACCGGCAGATCCATTTGCAACTCCTTTGGAAATATTACCTGAATGGTACTTCTTTCCTGTCTTTCAAATACTTCGCACAGTACCTAATAAGTTATTGGGTGTTCTTTTAATGGTTTCAGTACCAGCGGGATTATTAACCGTACCTTTTTTGGAAAATGTGAATAAATTCCAAAATCCATTTCGTCGGCCAGTAGCTACAACAGTCTTTTTGATCGGTACTGTAGTAGCTCTTTGGTTAGGTATTGGAGCAACATTACCTATTGATAAATCTCTTACTTTAGGTCTTTTTTAAATTGAATTAATTTAATAAATAAATAAATACTGCGCGGAGGTATCTAGGGAAAATTCACTTTGAATCGACTATTCCCTAGATACATTATTTTATTTTGAATCTATCTTAATACGAATTGTGCTTAAGATTAAAAATTTTCTTCTTTTTTTCTATATAATTTTATTTTATAAAATAGAAAATAAAATAAAGAAAAAGATGAAGTAATTGTGATGCATTTAAAATGAAAACTTATTCTTAGGTAAATTAATTGTGAAATGCTTCTGTAGAATGTCCACTATCTGTTGTATATCTTCTAGATGAAGATATTCAATTTTCATAAGGTCTTCTTGACTGTTACTCAAAAGGTCCGATAATGTATGTATATTGGACCTTTTGAGACAGTTATACGTCCTGGAAGGCAATTCTAATTGGTCAATAAAAATACATTTCAATGCTATTTCTTTTTTGTTTTTTGTTAGATTAGCTAATCTATCATGAAAGGTAAAAAGGGGTAGAGTAAATCTGCTCTTATTTTCTTCCAAATTAATATCTTTTTCCTCTGCATGTAGGAAAGGAATAAATAAATCAATCAAATTACGAGAAGCTTCATGGAGTGCTTCTTTAGGAGTTAAACTTCCATTTGTCCATATTTCTAGAAAAAGGATCTCTTGTTTTTCATTCCCATTTCCATAAGAATAAATACTATGATTCGCATTTCGAACAGGCATAAATACTGCATCTATAGGATAACTTCCATCTTGGGAGTCATTTGTGGGTCTCATACGATATCCACGATCTCTTTGGATTTGTAATCCAATACACAAATCGAGAGGTTCTGTCAGGGTAGCTATATGCTGTGTCGTGTCAACTATTTCCACAGAAGCCGGTAAGATAATATCTTGAGCTGTTATGTATCTGGGGCCTTTGACGCAAATGGATGCGTCTCGAGTGCCATATAGATTACTTCTCAATACAATTTCTTTCAAATTCATTAAAATTTCATGTACAGATTCTTCAATACCTGCTATTGTAGAATATTCATGTGGGACTTTTTCAGATTTTGCACGTGTTATACATGTTCCTTCCATTTCTTCAAGTAAAGCCCGTCGCATAGCAATACCTATGGTATCAGCTTGACCTTTCATAAGTGGGGACAGAACGAAACGTCCATAATGAAGACGTTTACTGTCTACTCTTGATTCAACACACTTCCACTGTAGTGTTCGAGTGGATCCTGCTATTTCCTCTCGAACCATAATTATATATTTTAATAGATTATTGAATCATTTATTTCTCTTGAAATCCGTTCAATTCTAATTTCTATACACGTCTTTTTTTAGGGGGTCTACATCCATTATGTGGCATAGGAGTTACATCGCGTACGAAACTTAATAGTATACCACTTCGACGAATAGCTCGTAATGCTGCATCTCGTCCGGGACCCGGACCTTTTATCATGACTTCTGCTCGTTGCATACCTTGATCCACTACTGTACGAATAGCATTCACCGCTGCCGATTGAGCAGCAAAAGGTGTCCCTCTTTTTGCCCCTTTGAACCCAGAAGTACCCGCAGAGGACCAAGAAACCACCCGTCCCCGTACATCTGTAACTGTTACAATGGTATTGTTGAAACTCGCTTGAACATGAATAATTCCTTTTGGTATTCTACGTCCAGTCTTACGCGAACCAATACGCCCATTCCTACGTGAACTAATTCTTGGTATAGGTTTTATCATATTTTATCATCTCATACATATGAGTCAGAAATTTACGGAGATATCCATTTCATGTTAAAACAGATTCTTTATTTTGACATTGAAGCTTCCTTTATGAAAAAGCTCCAAAGATTATCCTTGTCTCTGTTTATGTCTTGGATTAGAACAAATCACTATAATTCGTCCGCGCCTACGGATCAGTCGACATTTTTCACAAATTTTACGAACAGAAGCCCTTATTTTCATATTAATGATTCCTTATCTTAATTCTATTCTGAATCTATTCTTTGAAATAAAAAAAGTTTGCTTTATTTTTGAACTTAGAATTGTATCCCCATAAATTAAATTAAACAAATCCCCTAATCGATCGAATCTTTGCTGCGAAGTCTATAAATTAGACGTCGCAGGTTGAATCATAACTACTTATTTCCATTTTTACTTTATCCACTGGTAGTATCCGAATAAAACTGTGTCGTATCCGACCCAAAAGATAAGCTAGAATTAGATTTTCATTGTCTAAACGGAGCCAGAACATACCATTTGGTAGTGATTCTGTAATTAAATCTTGATGAATCCCTTTTTTGTTCTCTGATTCGATTTGAGGCAACCCCCTCCTTGAAGTATCAATTAATGGGGGAGCAGTCATATAACTTACTTTTCCTCTCTTTTTATGTTCACAACTGTGAAGTTAGAGAAATAATTAGGATACCATAGGAAAAGTATCACCATATATAACACCAAATTTCTCCTCCAACTCCTTCTAGCCGAGCTTCTCGATCTGTCATTATACCTCGAGAAGTAGAAAGAATAGCAATTCCCATTCCGCCCAAAATCCTAGGAATTCGTTGAGAGTTGGAATAAATTCGTAGACCAGGTCGGCTGATACGCTTCAAAATAGTTTTATATATTCTTTTCCTAGTTCTTTTATGTCGCAGGGTTGAAACCAAGAAATTTTTATTATTTTCTCGATGCTTTCTAACGTTTTCAATAAAACCTTCTTGGAGAAGTATTTTAACAATGTTTTCGGTGATATTAGTGGATGCTATTCGAACCGTTCCTTTTTTATTCATCTCAGCATTTCTAATAGAAGTTAGTATTTCGGCAATAGTGTCCCTACCCATGATGAACTATAAATTATAGTTGCCTCCTAATTTTGATATAATCAACGTGTTTATTTATTTATGAACTCATAAATAAAAGTATATGCTTCAGACACAATCTACTATTTTATCTATTTCAGACATTCGACTTACTCTATCATAATTTCATCTACTACTATAATACTTCTGGAGCTAATGAGACGATTTTTGTGAAATTCAATTCTCTCAATTCCCTGGCGATTGCACCAAAAACTCGAGTCCCTTTTGGATTTCCTTCTTGATCGATGACAACTGCCGCATTGTCATCATATCTTATTCTCATACCGTTTTCACGCTTGAGTTCTTTACACGTACGTACAATTACAGCTCTAATAACTTCTGATCTTTCAAGTGGCATATTTGGCACTGCTTCTTTGATTACAGCAACAATAACGTCACCAATATGAGCATATCGGCGATTACTAGCTCCTAAGATTCGAATACACATCAATTCTCGAGCCCCGCTATTATCCGCTACATTCAAAAGGGTCTGAGGTTGAATCATATCATTTTTTATCTGCTCTTTCAATGGAAAGGATGAAGAAAGAAAAGAAATATTATCTGTCCAGAAATAAATCCACAATTCTATTTTTTCATTTCTAATACCCCTTTCTTTGGTTCTACATTTCTATCCCTGAATAATAAATTGAGTTCGTATAGGCATTTTGGACGCAGCTATTGAAATAGCTGCTCTGGCCACACTTTCGGATACTCCTCCTATTTCATAAAGTATTCGACCCGGTTTAACAACGGATACCCAATATTCGGGAGATCCTTTCCCCGAACCCATACGTGTTTCTGTAGGTCTTAGTGTAACGGGTTTGTCGGGAAATAAACGTACCCATATTTTTCCACCACGACGCGCATATCGGCTGATTGCTCTTCGCCCGGCTTCTATTTGTCTAGCTGTGATCCAAGCGGGTTCAAGTGCCTGAAGAGCGTATCTTCCAAAACTTATATGATTGCCTCTATAAGATGTTCCTTTCATTCTTCCTCTATGTTGTTTACGGAATCTGGTTCTTTTGGGGTTATAGTTGATGGTTGTTTCCCTATTCCATCTCTACTGCAGAACCGTACATGAGATTTTCACCTCATACGGCTCCTCGCGAGAAACAATTCAATATAAAAGATTCAATAATATTACATTACGGATACACATGTGTTTTATGAATAATACACTAAATGATGGGATTTATTGATATTACATAGGAAATAAAGCTATAAAAATATAAGATAGATTTCCATACATATGAGATTCTATTTATTACAAATTACAAATTTTTTTATTAGAATATATTACACTATGAGATAAGATATGTTTTATTGTTTATATATTTATAAATTAAATAATTCTAATTTATATAGAAATCATTCTATTACAATTATTAGATATAATTTTTTTAGTTAATTTCTAGTTTTATAGTTAAATTAGTTAGAATGCTATTATCCTAATTTTTTAATTTAAATCTAACATATTATCATTATAACAATAACATAACGAATTCATTTTTATTTTTCACTTTAAACTTTAAATTATATAAAAAAATTATAAATTATGAAATAATAAAATTTAAATTTATATATAATGTATCATATAATGGAGGAAAATTTATTAATCCAATAAATAAATTAAATCAATGTTTCGCGGGCGAATATTGACTCTTTTCTGCTTTATTCGCAGGGTAAACCCGTAACTATTTCAGAAAAATTAAATTGGTTCCTGGTCTGTTCCGCCATCCCACCCAATGAATCATTAGGATTCATTTTCAATAGAATCCTATGTGGTCACGGGTTCCGTCGTTCCCATAGCTTCTCTGTTAATGATTAGGCTTGAACTCGACAATGGAGCTCCCGACAAAATTCGTTTCAGAGTCAATCTCCTCAGTTTTTATTAACTCAGGGCTCTTTACTTTTTTAGTATTGATGCTTTATCACACTGTCTTTTATAATATAAAATTTTTCATAAACCATACATATTGGAATAATATATCATTAATATTTTTTTCTTTCTATCTATCATCCTTCCATTTATCTACACATCCCCTTCCTTTTTATTTTATTCAAATCCGGAATCCCATTAATTTCTATGGAAAAATTTGCAGTTGCTAAAACTATATAATCAATACCTCATATAGTGACTGTTTGGGGGATCTCGACAATACGAAGCCATAAGTTGGTTAGTAGTTTCTATAGTTATGAGTTTCTATAGTTACTAGTTCATAGTAAGAGTCAGTCTATTTTTTTTTATCCTAACTCTAAAGAAAAACCAAGACAACGAGTCACACACTAAGCATAGCAATTCTACCAAAAAGGTAAATCAAATTTTTATTTATCCCTATAGAATTAAGTTAATGTTTGATTGAGTCAAGAAAAGTAAAATTAAAGAATTTGTTATTTTTTGTTCTATTACTCGATAGAATTGTAAGACAACTAAAGATCCATTATTTCCCGTCTACAAATATCCAAATTTTTATACCTAATACTCCATAGATAGTTCGAACTGTATAGGAACAATAATCAATTTTAGCGCGAATGGTTTGTAGAGGAACCCTTCCTTCTCTGATCCACTCGACACGTGCAATTTCTTTTCCGTCGATACGTCCTGCAATTTGCACTTGAATTCCTTTTGTATCTGTTTGTTCAGTTAATTCAATAGCTTTTTTCATTGCTTTTCGAAACGAAACTCTATTTTTTAACTGTAAAGCTATGTATTCTGCTAGAATATTAGGTTGTCCATAAGGTTTTTCAACTCTTGTGATAGCAATGTTAAGTCGTCGGTTGACAGAATTCAACTCTTTTTGTACATTCGTTTGTAATTCTTCGATTCCTCGTCTTCGACCCTCTATTAATAAATTAGGGAATCCAATATGAATTACTACCTGAATAAGATCAATTCTTTTTTGTATTTCTATACGTGCAATTCCCT